TTGTGGCGGACGGACGCTAAGATGGAATAGGCCCGCTAATATGCCCAATGTTCCTGCTGCAATATGATGAGAGGCTATTCCTCCTGGAACAAAAGGATCAAAACCTTCCACGCCCCACGCTGGATTTACAGGTTGTACTTTTCCCGTTAGTCCATAAGGATCGGACACCCATATTCCGGGACCATACAAGCCTGTTACATGAAATGCACCAAAACCAAAGCAAGCCACCCCTGAGAGAAATAAATGAATTCCAAAGATCTTTGGCAAATCCAAAGAGGGTTTTCCTGTACGTTCATCACAAAATATTTCTAGATCCCAATACACCCAATGCCAGATAGCTGCCAAAAAGCATAAGCCAGAAAACACAATATGTGCTCCCGCTACACCTTCGTAACTCCAAATACCTGGATTCGTTACAGTCCCCCCTGTGATACTCCAACCGCCCCATGAATTGGTTATTCCTAAACGAGTCATGAAGGGTATAACGAACATACCCTGTCTCCACATTGGATCAAGAACAGGATCAGAAGGATCAAAAACCGCTAATTCATACAGAGCCATCGAACCGGCCCAACCAGCAACCAGAGCTGTATGCATTATATGAACAGAAAGCAACCGACCGGGATCATTCAATACAACGGTATGAACACGATACCAAGGCAAACCCATGGAAATACCCCTTATATCAAAGATAAATGAACACTACGTAACTTTATTGCATTGGAAAAGACTATAATATGACTATCCTATGGACCACTCTTGTTGAGTCAATTATTTCCGAACAAGGGTTTCTATTCTGTTGGTAATAATGGAACAATTCTGTTCGTAGGAACAAAGAGAAGCAGATTTATTCTATACTCGATAAGTACCAATACGCAATGGGGGAGTTGATCCCATTTTCTATGAGCGAATGAGTCCATACTTATTTATCATTAGAAAGACCTATTCGTAATAATTTGAGTTTATTCATTCTGTCTTTCTTTATGAATTTTGAGAATCTATGGATAAAAGAAATACGATAAAAACCAATATGAATATTATAAAGACAATAAAAAAAATTGTTACGTTTCCACCTCAAAGTGAAATATAGTATTTAATTCGTTCTTTCATTTAATGCCTATTGGTGTTCCAAGAGTTGTATTCCGAAATCCTGGAGATCCAATTTCATCTTGGGTTGACATATAGTGCGACTTGTCAGATATATTGGGTCATATGGTATTTCCCCGTTCTCTCCCCCGATCGAGATATCCCCCGTTTCGCCCAAGAAAGATAAATTGAATCATCAAAAATTTGGAGCGTGAAGTGCAATTAGATCCATTTTTGAGGGGATTCATATTACTATTATCAATTAGAATAATTTATGGTTGGCTTGGTTGGACTAAATAAATGAAGTATCCAGGCTCCGTTTAGAAAAAACCCAATTGGATTGGTAAGATATCTATGTAAGATATCTATGATTGCTATTCATATTTTTTCTTTGTAAAGAGATCCTAATTGTCAAGCAAAGTTATCTCAACTCTAATAAATACTTGTATAAAATGAATTGAAAAAAAAAAAAAAAAATACAAAAAGAAATGGTAATGGGAGCATTTGTCCTATATGTACAAATCCAAATCGGGCGGATCTTTACCCGGAGTAGAGCATAAACCTAAAAAGATGAAACAGACCCATTCAGGAACAAGAAAATACCATCGCGGTTTGGATTAAATCTCGATGAAAGAATACATCAATGAGAAGTTAATTCGATAAGTTTAATGACCCTTTCTTATAACTTCGAATTTTATAATAGAAAATATCAAAAAGGAGTAAAAACTCGTCTTTATTGAAAAATCGAAGAAAAGCCCTTTCGTTAGAAGTAAGAAAGAACCCTTGTAGAAAAAAAGAAAGAGGACTGGAATCTCTACATTGATTCACAATTTTTTTGAACCGTATGCATCAAAAGGCGCATGTACGGTTCCTAAGGGATACAATTTTACCCTAATCAACCGACTTTATCGAGAAAGATTACTTTTTTTAGGCCAAGGGATTGGTACCGAGCTTTCGAATCAACTTATTGGTCTTATGTTGTATCTCAGTATGGAGGATGAGAACAAAGACCTGTATTTGTTTGTAAACTCTCCTGGGGGCTGGGTAATACCTGGGATCGCCATTTATGATACTATGCAATTTGTGCGACCAGATATCCATACAATATGCCTAGGATTAGCTGCTTCAATGGGATCTTTTATCCTGGCCGGAGGACAACTTACCAAACGTATAGCATTCCCTCACGCTTGGCGCCAATGAGGTTTTTATTTGAGAGAAAAAAGAAGACTATGCCTTCGCCATATGAATACTAAGTAATAATAGCATGGCACTTCGAATTCGATATGAGAAATTTTTGTATTGTTTTTTTTTTTCAAAACATTAGATTCTGTATCGAGAGAGTAGTATGAGATAAGGGGTATTTCCGATTTTCTATTATATATCGGGAGTTCAGTTCAGCGTCACAAACTTTTTGTTTTCATGCCGGAGAGTTCTTAACAATATTTATGTTATGAAAGAGTACGAAAAAAAAATAATTTTTCCTTATTTGATCGGATTAAAAAGAAACTTTGGGATTGCTGAATCACAGACAAAAAAAAGAAAAAATAAACATATAAAGCAACGGAGCCATCATAGTATTTTTGAATTCCTCCGAAAGGAAGGATGGCAATTTGATTATTTACCCATCTGAGTCTGATAGATTCTATTTTTCTCTTTCTTCAATGGGGGTCAATTTTCTTGTAGAGCCGTATGCACAAAAGATGCCTGTACGGTTGTTCAATTCTATCTTTTTTCTATTCTTTATCTTTCTTTTTTCTTTGCTTTATCATGCGAGATAGGGGAAGCTTTTATTTTGTTATATCATCAGGGTAATGATACATGAACCTTATAGTGGTTTTTATATGGCACAAGTAGGCGAATTTGTCCTGGAAGCGATAGAAATGGCGAAACTGCGTGAAACCCTCACAAGGGTTTATGCAGAAAAAACGGGCCAACCCGTGTGGGTTATACACGAAGATATGGAAAGAGATATTTTTATGTCAGCAACAGAAGCCCAAGCTTATGGAATTGTTGATTTTGTAGCGGTTCAAGGAAAAGAACATGGATTTCACGCAGATCTATGATTTGAGATTTTATCTTCGAATTGAATATTCTATTAAATAGAAGTAATTCACCATCATTCGGTTAGGATCAATCTAAACCAACCCATCATATTATGTATACGATTCAACATGCCAACTATTAAACAACTTATTAGAAATACAAGACAGCCAATCAGAAATGTCACGAAATCCCCCGCTCTTCGGGGGTGCCCTCAGCGTCGAGGAACATGTACTAGGGTGTATGTGCGACTCGTTTAGATCATGAGCTGGCACAAAAAGCAAGAAAACTACTTTTACAGTATCAATGATCAGTACCGGTGAATGGGATAGGATGGAAAAAGGAACTCCATCCATTATAAAAAAAAAACTCTACCATATCCCTCTATTGTGTATGAAGTTTATGGTTTCCGTTGGTGTAAATCCAATCACCTGAATTTAAGATGATAAGAAATTCTCCATTGGTAACAAATGGTTATCCATTAAGCGGAGGAAATCTTATTTAAAAAGCATAAAACATAAAGATTAGGTAGGCTCCCAATCTGGCAAGAACGGACTAAGAGGGTCAGCTACCCAGCAAACTTTCATAATTAAATACCGTTACTGTATAGGTAGATCTGATTGTGAAAGACCTATTACTGGACAATTCATGGGTAGAGCCAAAGCGTGTGAACTATACAAGTTCCCAATAACATCAATTAGTTGATTAAATATTAAAAATTAAAGTATAAAGTAAAGGCTCCGGTGTATAGAGAAGACCTCACCGTTTAAGAAGTAACCATAGAAACGAAGGAACCCACTATTTCTTTTTTTATTTCTTTTATTTACTATATTTTTGATACCTAGGAAAATACAATTTCTTAGTTCTGTCTTATTTCGCAGTGAAATACCTAAAAAAAATCGTGGTCGGGAAGGTTAGAGTAGCCAAAGCCATTGGAATTTTGATTTTATACATTGGAAAAATCCGTTTTGTTATTAATAGACTAGGAAGGGGGAAAAGAATAACTGAAAGAAAGGCAATCAATTAGTTATTCGTCAAAGTTTCATTTATTCAATGACCAGAATTAAACGGGGATATATAGCTCGGAGACGTAGAACAAAAATTCGTTTATTTGCATCAAGCTTTCGAGGGGCTCATTCAAGGCTTACTAGAACTATTACTCAACAGAAAATAAGAGCTTTAGTTTCGGCTCATCGGGATAGGGATAGGAAAAAGAGAGATTTTCGTCGTTTGTGGATCACTAGGATAAACGCAGTAATTCGCGAAAGGGGAGTATCCTATAGTTATAGTAGATTAATACACGATCTGTACAAGAGACAGTTGCTTCTTAACCGTAAAATACTTGCACAAATAGCTATATCAAATAGGAATTGTCTTTATATGATTTCGAACGAAATCATAAAGGAAGTAGATTGGAAAGAATCCACCAGAATAATTTAAATGGAGTTACCCGGAGAATGAACTCCGGGAAGGTAGAGTAGAAATTAGTATGAGAAAATATACTAAAGTAGTCAAAATGAATGAACACGTTCAATTCAATAAAAACAGATTTCTTTTTTTCCGATTCATTTTTTTCTTAGGACACGATACTCAAATCTAGATTCACTCAAATCTAGATTCTTGTAATTATGATTCAAGTGAAGAAAAAGTAAGCCTATTTATTTCGGGCTTTAAAACCAGTAGTTCTAGCGGTCGACTCGGTTCTTTCAAATTGTTTCTCATTATTGAGAAAAGGTAACAAAGATAAAATACGAGCTTGTTTTATAGCAAGAGTAATTAATCGTTGTTGTTTCAAGGTCAATCTATTCACACGTCTTGATAATATTTTTCCTTGTTCACTAATAAATCGACTAATTAAACTCATGTTTCTATAA